CATACTCTGGATCAGAATCATGGGGAGTACTTCTTGATCATTTCTACGAACGTAAAGCCCCAATTCGAATTCCTTTTATGTACATAAATATCCTCTTGGATAACTTACATAATCTCAGTTACTAATCCTTTGTGTATCTTGGTCTTCCTAACCATCCACTCATTTTTGATTTCAACCTCCCGTTGTGGAAATCCATCTATGTTAATAGACAGTCAAAACTCCATACAGTTGATCTTTTGAACCCGCTTCAAGCTATCATGACAATTCACCAATCTTGGGGTAAACAATCTCTATTGCTTATGTTTACTTTTTTCACCATTTGATTCTTGTACATAGGAAATGAGACTCAACCTTTTTACTGCAAATTTCTAAGCCGTTTTCTTTCACTCATATAACTATCTGGTTTAGTTCATCAACTCAAATGCTGAAGAAAAATGAAAATATATATATTCAATCAAATCTTTTTACCCCTGTTTCTAGAAAGAAAAGAATTTGGAGAAATTTTAGGTCTCACCGAATCACACGTAGAGATATTGATAACACACATAGAGCTAATGGTATTTCATAACTAATTGATTGGGCAGCTGCCCGTAGACCACCTAAAAAGGAATATTTATTATTTGATCCATATCCCGACATAAGAAGTCCAACGGGAGCAAGACTTGAAATGGCAATCCATAAAAAAACACCAATACTAAGATCGGCTAGAACAAGGTGATCACCAAAAGGAATGACTGAATAACTTAGAAAGATAGATATTACTGCTATGGATGGTCCGATACTGAATAAACGAGTATCTCCTGTAGATGGAATAAGGTTCTCTTTCAAAAGTAGTTTTGTCCCATCTGCTAGAGCTTGAAGAATTCCTAAAGGACCAGCATATTCAGGTCCGATACGTTGTTGTATTCCTGCAGATATTTCTCTTTCTAACCAAACAATTACTAGTACACCTATTGTGATTCCTAATACAAGAGTCAAAATAGGGACAAGCATCCATATGATCCCATAGACTTCTTTTAAGGATTCCAATTTGGAAAAAGAATTGATAGTCTCTATTTCTGTTGTATCAATTATCATTTCAACGATCAACTTCTCCCATAATGATATCTATGCTACCTAGTATTGTCATAATATCAGCCAATTTCATTCTTTTAACTAACTGAGGAAGAATTTGCAAATTGATAAAACCTGGGGAGCGAATTTTCCATCTCCAAGGAAAAACGCTCTGATCTCCTATGAGAAAAATTCCCAATTCTCCTTTTGGGGCTTCAACTCTTACATAAAGTTCTTGTTTCGACAATTCAAAAGTTGGAGAAGGTTTTTTACTAATAAACCGATATTCAAAATCATTCCATTCAGGATCTTTTAATCTATCAAAACGTCGGATTTCTAAATTTTCGTAAGGCCCTCCTGGAATTCCTTCCAGAGCCTGTTGAATAATCTTTATGGATTCTGTCATTTCCCCGATTCGTACTAAATAACGAGCTAGTGAATCCCCTTCTCGTTGCCATTGAACCTGCCAATCAAATTCGTCGTAAGACTCATAATGATCAACTTTACGAAGATCCCATTCTATTCCGGAAGCTCGTAGCATTGGTCCCGATAAACCCCAATTTAATGCCTCGTCTCCCCCAATAATGCCTACGCCTTCAACTCGTTCTAAAAAAATAGGATTCCGGGTAATAAGTTTTTGATACTCAGCAACCCCTGTTAAAAAATAATCGCAAAAATCCAAACATTTATCTATCCAGCCATAGGGTAGATCGGCAGCCACTCCTCCGATACGAAAATAATTATGCATCATTCGCATACCGGTGGCAGCTTCGAAGAGGTCATATATCAATTCTCTTTCTCGAAAAATATAGAAGAAAGGGGTCTGCGCACCAATATCCGCCATAAAAGGACCGAGCCATAACAAATGAGAAGCTATCCGACTCAACTCCAACATAATGACTCTGATATAGCTAGCCCTTTTAGGTACTTGAATATTGCCTAATTGTTCGGGTCCATTTATGGTTATTGCTTCTGTGAACATAGTAGCTAAATAATCCCAACGTGTTACATAAGGCAAATATTGTATAATTGTTCGGTTTTCCGCAATTTTCTCCATCCCTCTATGTAAATAACCCAATATTGGTTCGCAGTCGACAACATCTTCACCATCTAGAGTAACGATGAGTCGAAGAACACCGTGCATTGATGGGTGCTGAGGCCCCATATTGACTATCATGAGGTCTTTTCTTGTAGTTGGTGCAGTCATAAGTTTTTTACCGATTCATTCTTCCATGAATTACTGAAAGTGAAAAGACGGTCATCAAAATTTAATCGAAACATATAAGTGAAAATGAAATGACTCTTCAAATTAATCAAATTAACGAGTTTTTGTCTCTCGAATGTCCAACTGATTAATTAATTCTTTATAACGTACTCTATTTTTTTTTGCCAAATAAGCTAGCAGTCGTTGACGTTTTCCCAAAATTTTCTTCAAACCTCTCTGAGATAAATAGTCTTTTTTGTGCAATTCTAAATGTGAAGTAAGTCTCCGTATCTTATTGGTGAAATTGAATACTTGAAATTCAATAGATCCTCTATTTTCTTCTTGAGAAATAATCGAAATGACAGAATTTTTTACCATAAATGAATTTCCCCTTTCTTTATTTTACAGATATGGATTTTATCAAATTTTATCGATCAGTAATAATAATGCCAGTAATTTGAACGTGCTATATAGCCTTAATTTCTTTATGAACCCCTAATTTTATCAATTCCAATAAATTAATCAAATTTAAAATTTGATTCAGATAGGAATCCAAAAAGGTGGTAGGTACATTTTTTTCATTCACAAAAGCGAATAATTTAAACCTAAAATCCTAAAATGAAGAAGATTCTGTTGATTCATTTCTATATCTAATCGATACCTTATTGATGTAGTATCGTCTACTCGAATTAGATTCGAATGAGATGTAAGACAAGGCATGTGTGCATTTGTTTACTTTCAGATACTCTATACGAGACGGGGTATATAGTACTATCAATTAATTTTCAATCGTGGATACATATGTATCCTTAAGATACTGAAACGGCTACCATTATTGGTATCAAACCAATAACGATTCATACAAGCTAAATCTTCTAATCGATAATTAGGCCAAAGAAAGAACTTCAATTTAATTAATTCATTTTTCTCTTTATAATTATAAAGAGGTTTCCTTTCATCCAAAAATTGACTCCAGTTTTTTACATTGGTTTCGTTGCAAAATACTGAGTTTCTATTGACGCCATTCCAATTCAAAGAATTAAAAAAACTTCGAATTCTCAATTCTCTACGACGTCTAGACCAGAAAATATTTTCAGGAACAAGCAAATCAAAATGATTTTTGTCTGTATTTATTCTTTGAGTTTTCGGTTGCAGAATGAATTCATCAAAATTCTTTTTATCAACATATCTTTGTTCTCGATATCTTTGATTAGTTTGGTGTTTACTTTTATGAACCAATGAAATACCTATGGTTTGATACATAATAAATTGTCCATTATTTTTTACAGACAACCGAATAGGTTCGATAATCAATACCCCCTTCTGCATCAATTCTGTAAGAGTTAAATTCGCATCAATCAGCATTATATCCAAACTCAGTTCTCTCCTTTGAATTGACGATATAGTAATTTTTGTTGGATTTATCAGTCGAAGCAGGAGACAATATACCTTGATATTCTCCATCATTCTTTGATTCAAAGCATCGTTCCATCTCAATTGAAAAAGCAAATAACGTTTCAAGAACAAATCGAGTTCCGCTTTCGTGTTGCTTTTGTATTGTTCTTTCTTTTTACCCTTCTTTGTGTCTGATTCCGGGTAATCTTTTTCACGATCGTTTTGCTGTTTTGAGAAAACTGGGGCCAGATTTCCTTTCTTTTCTATATCTGATCCACGCTCTCTTTCTCTTTGACTTGCGGGTTCTTTTGCTTCTTGAATTCGATTCTTTATTTTTTTATTTGATGTTAGAAAAAAGTTTTGTTTTTGGTTTTTATTTTGACTAACATTTGCATTTCTATTCAAATTTAAAAGAAGTAATTTGCTTGGTATAATCCATGGTTTTATTTTATATACATTATAAAGTCGTATAAATTCTGGGAAGAAACAAAAATCCAGATTCAATATGGGACGATTAAATATTTTTTCATTCATTCCCATCCAATCAAAAAAGACTTTTTTCGAATTTTTTTGAGTGTTTTCTGGATTTTGATGAATTGTAAGATAAAAAAGGCCTTTTTTGTCAATTTTATCAATTATTTGATAATTATTAATACCAATTTTAGTATTTGGATTACTGTTGGTATCGATCTTAACCTGGGCCCCAATATCGCCTTTTTGTCTAAGAGAAAAATGGATAATTTTACAATCAAAATATTTTCTATCGAGATTTCTTTCTATATCTAGAATATTTCTTTTTCTTAGATAATTATTGATATGAAGATTGCCGGGCATATTAAAAAAGTTGGGTTTGGACGTGTTGGAATTATAAGAAATTTCGAAGTTCTTACTTACTTGAAAGGGTAATCTAGAAATAAATGAGTCACTTTTATTTTCATAATTAATCGATTTATATGATAAAAGATCATATCTATAACATTTTTGAAAATTATCTTTTTGGTTTGATAATGAATAGAGTTCAGAATCATTTTCTTTTTTGTAATGAATTAATTGGTCTTTTTCATATGAATTCCATTTGTTTAAATTTCGATTTTTATTTTGAGCCATACAACTTTGATTAACCCTAGTTCGCCATTTTTTTGGCATTAATCTAGACCATCTAATCTGAGATAAATCGTATTGATAATGCCATCTTAACCAGTTTTTCCATTGATTGATTCTATAACTCTGAAGTTTCTTATCTTTTAAGTCAGAATCAAATATTCCTAGTGTTCTAAAATAGTCCTTTATTTTAGTCTTAAGTAAAAAAGACGTTCTGTTATATTGAAGAACAGATCTAAATTTAGACAAATTAATAACTTGGGTTTGTGATAATTTGTAAAATACATATGCTTGTGACAAGTAGGATAAATCAAAAAAAATATGTGAATTTTTTATAGTCGAAATTATAGTCGAAATAAAGTGAATTTTTTTTTTTTTATTAATTTTTTCTTGATTTATTTCATTATTGTAAATGTATTTATCAATCAATTTGTTTGTTGATTCAAGAAAGAGGTGTGTATTAATTCTGGGAATATTAATGATAGATAAAAACAGATCGATGTATAATCTTTGAAGGAATAATTTTTTAAAATAATGGAATTTCTGTATTAATCGAGTATTTCTTCTTTTTAATATTTGGAAAATATTTTTGGGGGATTCTAATTTTTTAATATTATTTGTTTTATTAGGACTAATGTCTATTTCTGGAGTTACTTTCTTTTTCTCTTTTGTAATTCTTTCTATTTGATTTTTGATTGTACTTGTTCTATCAGTCAACTCCTTCATTTTAGTTTCTATCGGTGAAGAATTTAGACAATTTCCAGATTCAATTTGACTAAATGATTCGTTAATTATCTGATTACTAATTAGAGAATCTTTGTCTTTTTTCGTTTCATTCGATTCAGATATTTCTTTGAATCTAAATAATACACTTGGATGTATTTTTGAAAGTTCTTTTATTATTTTTTTTAGAAATAGAATACTTTTGATAAGCCATTTTTTGGTTTCTTTTGAAAGTCTTCGAAATAATTTTGTTTTTCCTTTTAAAACTTTTAGAGTGATAAAATATTTCTTTTTGAATTTTCCAATTTTTTTTTCGAGTTCCTTAAAAATGGGCTCAAAAAAGGAAGGGCGCTTTCGGGGAGAACCAAAGGGAAGTTCAGCTTCCATTCCCCAAATTGTTAAAAAACAAAAATCATCTTGTTGTTTTTTCTTTTGCATTAGCTCTCCACGGGAGGAGTACCGTTTAGATATATGCCAAGGTTTGAGACAAAAAGGAAATAAAATTTTGATCTGAATCCCCTCCCTCGCCCAATTTTTTGGAAATTCTGTTTCGGATAATTGAACACCATTATAAGTACATTTAATATGCATTTCTGTATTCCATTCCTGCAAATCTTCAGACCATTCAGGAAGTTGCAAGAATAACATACGCCCGAGATTTTTGGCTATTATCAATGAAGGTAATAGAATATATTTTCGAAGAATTGATTGAGTTACTAACATGTAACCTCTTATTATTTGCGCCAAAGGAATGTTATCCCAGGTTTCTGCTAGCGCTATCCGTGCTTGTTCCTTTCTTTGATTCTCCTCTTTTTTTTCCTTTTCTTTTTTCTCTTCTCTTTTTGTTTGTTCTTCTCTAGACTCTATAATCTTGAATTCTCCCTCTTTACCTACCCAATTTCGAAAAATTGGTTTAATCAGTCCAGAGATATCAAAAGAAAAAAGAAGGGAGGGGGTTATTCTATCGAGAAAAAGGGGGGAATGCGCATTTGCTTGAAATAGTTTCCAAATAACAGTTTTGCGCCTTTGAGCCCGCATAGAGCCTTTAATTATACCTCGCCGAAAATCTGATTGTTGCGAATAGCTTATTAAATTCACTTCCTCGTCAGGCGCAGAACCCTTATTCTCCTTGTTGGAAGTCAAAATAACTATACGTTTGGTTTTTCTTAAACGAATTTGATGATCCATTGATGCGCGATCTTTAAATTCACCCAATTGTTGGTCCAATTCGGTGATTAATTTATGTGACCAGCGAGGTTTTTTTTTACTGATTTTTTTTATTCCAATCGCTTTTTTTCCAGATTTAGTCCCATTAGGATCAATTGCATTGAATACAAATTTTACAAATTTCGTTCTGTTTTCTGAATTCGCTCTTCCCTGTTCTTGGTCTGAAAATAAAGAAAGGTCTTTCAAATTGAAACTCGATTTTGGTTCGTTACCAAATTCATTGATTAAAGTTAATAACTCGTAAATTTCTGTTGATAATGGTTTTTTATCAACCGTATCCACTTTTTGTTCAAATTCTTCGTAATCAGTATTCGGAAGAAAGATAGTATGAATCCGATTTAGTCTAACTCTCTCTTTAAAATTTTCTAGCGAAGGATTGTTTATGATTGAAGGTGAAAACCCTTTTTTGATTGTTCCTCGATATGGGCCATTTAACAAAGGATCATACATTTTAGGCACGTATTCTTTTTTAGTATCATCATTACACAATCTAATCCTTGTTTCGAGTATATACAGAGAAATAGATTCCTTGTCTAGAACTTCAAGTCGATTTAAAAATTCCTTATTTAGATTATTACTTTTTTCTTTGTTCGTAGAAACCCACCGAGTGTCCAGTTCATTAGGGAGCGTTTTTTGGAGTGACAATAGGGGTATCCTTCTTTTTATCATTTTCCAAAAAGTTGATAAACTTGTCGGGTATGTAAAAGATATTCTTTGTTTTCCATCACTTTTACATGTGTCAAAAAAATATTGTGACATTTCAGTTCTTACGGCGTGTTCAAATCGATTATTCTTTA